CAATAGGATGCCCCAATGCGTTACAAAATTTCGATTTAGCCAACGATCCAACCAGAGGCATAATTGGAACAATACTATCAAACTTCTTAATAGCATTATTAATTAAAAATGTATTTTCTAGCATTTGACCGCGTACCATTGAAGGCTTTAGACGCACACTTGAACGATAACCCAGAAAGTCAAGGGAATGATTGGATAATTGGTTTATAGAAATCCTTCCTGGATAAGACCACAGGTAAAAATAAGATTTCCAGAAATTGAAAAAGTAATCTTTCCTTTTATTCATCAAAAGAAACGTCCCTTTTGAAGCAAGAATTGATTTTCCTTGATACCTAACATAATGCATGAAAGAATCTTTGAAGAACCATAAATTCGCTTGAAAAGTCCTGGCAAAGACTTCTGCAAGATGCTCTATTTTTCCATAGAAATATATTCGTTCAATAAGGGCTCCAGAAGATGTTGATCGTAAGTGAGAAGATTGGTTACGGAGAAATAGGAAGCCAGATTCATATTCACATACATAAGAAGTATATAGGAAGAAGAATAGTCTGTGATTTCTTTTTGAAAAAGAAGAACTGGCTTTCTTTGAATTTGAAGTAATAAGACTATCCCAATTATGACACTCATGGAGAAAGAATCTTAATAAATGCAAAGAGGAAGCATCTTTGATCCAATAGCGAAGAGCCTGAACCAAGATTTCCAGATGAGCTGGGTAAGGTATTAGTATATCTAATACATAATTTAAATGTGAAAAGTTGTCCTCTAAAAAAGAAAATATGGAATGAATTGATCGTAAATTATCGGATTTAACTACCCCTTTCCTTTCTAGGGAAGATATTAATCGCAGAGACAATGGAATTTCCATAATGGTTGAAGAAACCTCTGACATTACTTGCGAATAAAAATTCTTGTTGTGCCCCAAAAATGCAGTCTGTTTAGAATCATTAACAGAAAGAATCAAATGATTCTGTTGATACATTCGAATGATTAAACGTTTCACAATTAGTAAACTGGATTTATTGTCATAACCTGCATTTTCCAACAAAATCGATCCATTTAAACCATGATCATGAGCAAGTACATAAATATACTCCTGAAAGATAAGTGGATATAAGAAGTAGTGAGATCTATCTAGCCTTTGGAATTTCTCCATTTGAAAGTCTATTTAAATGAAAGGTAGAGGATTTTGGGGGTTCTAAATGATACATAGTGCGATACAGTCAAAACAAGGTATTATAGTACAAACCGAATAGATACCTCGGCTACAGATAAACTTATAAACAGATTCTCTATCCTCTCTTTTTCCCTTTAAAATTAAGTATTTATGTTCGTTTTCATTATAGGATAGCAAGATGATTAGAAACCCTTTACTTTTTTCAACCCAATCGCTCTTTTGATTTTGGAAATGTTTTTATCAATATACTGTTTCTTATACACATACTTCTCCATTATGGAATGGAGAGTGGTAATATTTAGGATTCATTAAAAAATCAAGAATACATTCCTGGGAGAAAGCCTTCCCGTATTGGGCACTAATATTTTTTTTAACGTCTAATTAGATCGGGTAATCATTCAAATTAAGAACGGAAGCTCGTTGCTTTTTCTTTCCCTATAATCAAAATGAAATGAATTGAAGCCGTGGGGCCCTATCCATTTATTAATTCGACCCAACTTGAAATTGACTTCGATTTGCTCCCTTTGAATAATTTAAATGAATAATTGAAATTTTAAATGAAGGCTTTGTATCGAGCCGGAAAGAATAAAATATTCTCAGAACTCTTAATTGATACGACATGCTATTTTTTCCATTCATTCCCTTTCAGGATCAGTCGTGGTCTTCCAAACTTTACCGATGGTATGGACGAATCCCTCGCTTCATCTAAATGTGTAAAAGATCCTAGCCGCACTTAAAAGCCGAGTACTCTACCGTTGAGTTAGCAACCCAAATAGAAAAAAGGTATGTAGATACAATCAGAATAAAACAAAATGATTAAATCAAAGCATTAATCTACATCTACGAAATAAAAAAGATATAAAAAATTTTTCTAATATATTTGGAACATAAAAATGACTAAATCAGATGAAAAAAGAAAAAATTTCCCGATCAAATCAAAAAAAGAAATAAATGTAAAAAATGCTGGACCATCCCCTATTTCTATGTTATCCACTTTTTCAATCAAAAATCCGAGGAGCAAAGCTAATCCAACGAACCCATCATTTGAATCAACAGGTAAAAAAGAAAACCTATGGGACGGAAATAAATAGAGCTGCTTATCACGATGAATTATATTTGTTCGATACAATATTGTCAATATAAAGGTTAATAAAAGAATACGATGGAAAAAATACAAGAACTAAAATTGAAATAATAGTAAAAAAAAGACTTGTGTTGGATTGGCACTGCATATGCATATATACTAAAAATTTTAGTTTAGATGGAGAATAAATAAAGAAAAAGTAGAAAAAGGATTTATGCAATCAATAGTGTATTGAATCCATATAGAATAAGTCGACTAAAGTAAGTCGAATACAGAACTTCGATTCCTTTTTTCTTACTTGGTATTCGAGTTCGAATGAAAACCACCCGATTGCAGGTTGCAGGTAATGCCATCATTTTCTATTTTGTAAGGATTCATCAAAGTTAGAAAAAGATTCTATAAAAGCAATGATAAATAGATACGAATAGAGCAAGAAAAGAAGGAAATAAAAAACATAGTATAGAAAAGATATCCAAAATGATATAGAAATCACTATCCTATCCTTAGTTTTTATTTCCTTAATTTAATTGAATTTCGTTTGATTAGGGCCAAGTTCCTTAAAAACCTCTGCCTTTTTTAAAATATCCTGAACAGTTCCTGTAGGCTGAGCGCCCTTTTCAAGGAAATAGAGAATCGCGGGAACGTTTAAATAAGTTTGATTCTTGATAGGATCATAAAAACCCACTTTCCGAAGATCTCTTCCTTCTCTTCGAGATCGAACATCAATTGCAACGATTCGATAGACGGCTCATCGGGATAGATAAGAAGTTTTCTCCTCGTACGGCTCGATAAAAAACGATTCTAATTTTATCCATAGACAAAAATTAGAATAAATAGGATAGGAAAGGAATCCGTAAAATAAATTAGTCTATAATTTAACTCATAGTCATTTTTATTTAGCTTCCTTCCTGAAAAAAATCATTTGTACTCATAACTCAAGTTCAAAAATTCTCAAATATCTTAAAGAAATTAAGATTTTTCTTTTTTTGAGTGGTCTTTAACCCCCCCCCTTTTTTTCGTCTCATTTCAAATATATTTGGATTCTTTATTTGGATCCGTGAGACAATTGAAGTGGTGTTTCCTTGTTCTGGGATCCTTTATCTTGGTTTTAAATCATTGGGTTTAGACATTACTTCGGTGCTTCTTAATCCTTTCAAAATGGTAGCAACATACCCCTTTTGTGATTTCTTTCTATCAAAGAATCATACCGATGGTTGATTCGTGCGCGATACACTGTGGATCGAAAAAGTTTTAGCCGTTCCAACAAATTTTTTTGAATTGAAAAATTTGCTCGAATCGGATCCTTTCTATTTCTATATCGAAGATATACTTACGAAGTTGTTCCAATTTATTGATTGGCATTAACCCTAGATCGTTGCCCCTGAGAAATTCATCAATACTTTCTACTCGAGCTCCATCACGAACTATTTACATATTTACATTAAAACCCAATCAAAAAAAGAAGGATTCTTGTAGAATAGAAAAACGACGTCGAGCCAAGAGCACCTTCATTCCTATATAAAATGGTGGATGTAAGAATAAGAATCCACACCGGATCGTGTCCTTCAAGTCGCACGTTGCTTTCTACCACATCGTTTTAAACGAAGTTTTACCATAACATTCCTCTAATTTGGAACCAGTATGGAATTGATTCAATTGTGGAATCATGAATAGTCATTGGTTCAGTCGGTACAGAGACACAGTCATTTCTATTTTTTCTTATCTACATAGATAATAAAATAGATAATAAAGATCAAAAAAATTTTTCTGAATAAATATTAGCAAGACCCCGTTTTTTTGTATGAATGGAACTTTTTCTATAAATCTCTATCTCAAAAAAATGTCTAACAGAAATATCCAGAAATCTAAATATAGAAATAAAATAACTAACAGAAATCACACGAATAAATAAATTCTATTTGACTCTGCCTCTTCAAGTGACTCAATAAGATAGACTGACCCGTTCCAACTTCCCAAAACTTCCCAAAGATTCAATCCATAAAGAATCATTACAAATCTTTATACTTGAATTTGAGTCATGTTTTACAGTAAAGACTCCATTTGGTTATCATAAAAAAGATAATTTTCTGTTTCTTTTCGAATGGAATTGTCAATGATGTAAAGCAAATAATCTAAATAGATCGAACAATAAAAAGAAATATCATTGTTAAATATTTCAATTTTAATCTTTTAGGAATGCAAATTCTTTTTCACAAAAATGGAAAGACTTTTTGTCACTGAAATAGGATAACAATACATACCTATAAGCTAAGCACTTCCTCTTTTATATGTATTTTCATATTCATATTTTGTTTAACCTGAGGTTAAGTAATCCTTCTACAGATCTATGCCCCATCTTATCTTTATCTGGATCATAAAAGGGTTTAGTTCCTTTTGCATGTAATTTGAACTCGATTTAGTTCAGTTTGTAAAAAATTAAGATATGATTTCGAAAAGAATCATTCATTAAGATATGATTTCGAAAAGAATCATTCAAAATCAAAAAAGAAAGAGGAATCATATTCTATCCAATATTAGACCTTGAAACAGAACCTTGTTGAACAAAAAAGAAGTATTCGGATACAAGGGATATGCTCTGGGACGGAAGGATTCGAACCTCCGAATAGCGGGACCAAAACCCGTTGCCTTACCGCTTGGCTACGCCCCATTTCTATTTTTATTGGACACTAATACTAATAAAGAATAATATTGGTATTAAGTGTTCGTCAATTCCAGTCCAACTATCTATAGAAAATCTTTCTCCTTTATAGAATTGATTATAGATTCGTTGCTAGAATTTTGACATGTGTATATCTAGAATTCAACTGAATTTATTGATCATTATATATAATTCAATTAAGATATTGTATGAAAGTATGATTTTTTCTATTCTCCTTTGAGAATTGGAGGATTTTTGATTGAGTGGAAAAAGAAGGATTTTTTTGTCTACCTTACTTTCTTCATTTTTCCTTATATCAATAACTCAATCAAAATGCAATTATCTCGACGAAAAAAAATGTCTGTTATGCTTAATATCTTTAGTTTGATCTGTCTTAATTCTGCCCTTTATCCGAGTAGTCTTTTCTTCGCCAAATTGCCCGAAGCCTATGCTTTTTTGAATCCAATCGTAGATGTTATGCCAGTCATACCCCTGTTCTTTTTTCTTTTAGCCTTTGTTTGGCAAGCTGCTGTAAGTTTTCGATAAGATCTTTAATAGTATCCTAGAAAATTCATTTTTTTTGATAAAAATGATAACAATCGAGAAGATCAAATAAGTCTGACAGTATGAACCTTCAATTCAAACATTGAAATTTCGGATAGCCGCAAAAAATCCGGCTCGCCCCATTTCCCGATTTTAATCCTTTTTCTCCTTTTTTCGGCGAAATACCTTATTAGCTTAGGGTCGCTTACAATATCTAATTGTCGGTATGAAAGTGATTTGTGGTAATCAAAGACTCTTATTAAAAATTTCAACTTCATTTGAATTTCTGAACATTCTTTTCTATTTCTATAATTCATTTCTTGGTGTCAAAATAGGATATGTGATATAAAAAAGGAGGATCTATTATCTTTTCTTTTCTCGTTTTTTTTTCAAAAAATGATCTTGGAGGTTGTGTAATGCTTACTCTCAAACTTTTCGTTTACACAGTAGTAATATTCTTTGTTTCTCTCTTCATCTTTGGATTCCTATCCAATGATCCAGGACGTAATCCTGGACGTGAAGAATAAAATAAAAATTTCGTTTTTGTTGCTTAATTTTACAATTTTCTTAATATTTTATTTTAGCTATTCCACACATTTCACTAGGAAAAAAATAAACAGGGATTTGCTAAATTTGAAAGAAAAAAATAGAAAGTCATCAACGGAAACGGAAAGAGAGGGATTCGAACCCTCGGTACGAATAACTCGTACAACGGATTAGCAATCCGCCGCTTTCGTCCACTCAGCCATCTCTCCCAATTGAAAAAGATAATTACTATGTTACATTACACGTCAAATAAGGATTAAAGAAAGTATTTCTTTCACATTCTTTATCGTTATTATAGAATTAGCAATTCCATTTAGATGCTCGAAAGATCCAAATAGAAAAAGAAATAAAGAAGACCTTCTTGCTTTTATTTTGTTCGAAGCGCCCTTTTGGCCTGGCCCGGTCAATACCCAGCCGGGCCTTTTTTTGTTCCAAAAAATTCCCTTTCTTTTTTATTTATAGGCAACATACTCTAAATAGCCAATTTTGTATCTTTGTAACAATTTCCGTTCTGGGGTTTACATATACTTATCATTTTTGTTATAATGGAAATTGAGAAGGATTTTTGATTCAAAAGAATCAATTAAGTATGTATCAATTTGTATTTTCTTATGTCATTAGGCAAACCAAATTTTAGATTCAAATCCAATAATCATTCACGAATTCTCAGTCAACGAATAGTTAATGGTTCCCATTTGTCATCAATTTTGGTTTTTTTGAGTGAAAATATACATTTTCTTTTTCAATATAAAAGTGAGGGGAAGCTTTTTGGCATTGTGTGTTTTGAGATACTATATAATCAATCGAAGGGGTAGATCAAAGACAATCAAAAGGGGAAAAATGGTTTCTTTTCTAATTTTTCTAAATTAAAAAAAGGATTAAAAACAGGATGCAAGTACAAAAACTAAAATTTAGTAATACAACCCAAAAAGGGAAATTTTGATCCTATTGTGTATCGTTTTGGCGGCATGGCCGAGTGGTAAGGCGGGGGACTGCAAATCCTTTTTCCCCAGTTCAAATCCGGGTGCCGCCTCATCAACAAACGAATCGAAATCTCTTATTCTGTTCTGCTGATATAACTCAACCAAATTTTATCCAGCAGAACAGAATAAGGGGACTATTAATACTTGATTGATTCTAAACATCCGTTCTGGATATTTTGTAAATCAATTTTTGAATCGAAAATGAAAAGAAAGATTGTCATGGTCGAAGCAAGACTTCCCGATTCCTTTCTACTACTAATGTAATGTCTACTGATTGGGTTTGGATAGCCGGCAGATAATTTAACTACTGGTTGGGGGAAGTTCTTTCTATACTATAATCTACATATATAGACTCGCGAGAATCTCTGAGTGTTTAGGCATTCAATCACTATTAGATTGAGATGGATAATTTCCTTTTTTATAGAAAATAAAAAGTGAAAAAAAAATTTTTAACCCCTCGTCAAAAGTATAATATACTATCTCTCAACTCCTTCAGAGAGACAATCGGGAAAGGGTACGTATTAGATCAAATAGGAAAATTTTGTAATAGATAGCAATTGATCTATTTTTACTTTGAAGGGCAATAAAAAATGAATGGACCCTCTTATTTATTTTATTACTAGATGTTCCATTAGTAACATTCCTTTGTAATGTTATTTTTTATTTTACTTGTGTTTAGTCTTTCCCGATTAGAAATAATATAGGAATTTTTGAAATGGATTTATTTGATTGGTTCATCAATAGTGTTCGGCCAGAATCCCTTTTTGACTCTGGACCATTAATTCTACTATTATTAGTGAGCAATAATGGAATAATTCTATCATAGAGATAAGGGACATAATTCACATGGATATAGTAAGTCTCGCTTGGGCTGCTTTAATGGTAGTCTTTACATTTTCCCTTTCACTCGTAGTATGGGGAAGAAGTGGACTTTAGAAGCACTCCTAATTTAGTTGAGGAATGAAACGGTATCAATTGTTTTATAGATCGTTCTGCAACGCATTTTTGATTTGAAAATTATTTCAATTCAAATCAAAATATCTTCATTTTCAAATTCCATTGGATTCTAGTGGAGAAATATATTCTATAACAGTAAAACAATTATTTCAGATTCATCGGAATAAATAGATGTATCAAACGAACTAGAATTGGGTCCTACGTCAATTACATATATGGATTAATAATTACATCTATTGAAGATAGAAGCTAATATTGAAGATAGAAGCTAATATAGTATACCAACTTTATTAGAAACAATTTTATACACTATTATAACACTAATAGAGAGTATGGTAAGTAAGAAATAAATTTCTTACTTACCATACTCTCGGATCTCATAGAAGACCGCCGATGATAGCCCGTTGATTTCATTTAAGACGTAAAAATAGAATACTTTTCATTTGATTTCTTCAACTATTGATAAGAATTCAGAAGTCAAGTTTCATTTAAAGTAATTAATCATTTTGACTGACTGTTTTTACGTAAATTATAAGTAGAAAAGCAGTAGGAACTAAAATGAACAGTGCAGTAGCAATAAATGCAAGAATATTTACTTCCATAATCTCATCGTTTTTTTATTTCACAATAACTCGGGATTTAATCCCATAGAGATGATAAATCTTTCACCTGTCAATTCAATGAATGCATTACCTATCGATGATCTTGAATCGGATCAATATCATGAATAACAATATCTGAGCTATTAAATTAATTCGTCGTCGAGAATTGAATAGTATAACATACGAACATCTTTTATCCATACCAAATCCAATCTTGGATTCCCGGACCAACCAAAAGTTGCTTTACTTTCTGTATCCTTCTTTTCTGTTCTTTCTTTTCTATAACCTACCTTAGGTCTTCCTTATAGAACCATCAAACGAAACGAAATCTAACCGCCCGTCCGAACTACAAAACCCCAACAAACAATACAAACGAAGTGGAAAAAGAGAGGAATTAGGTTCTAAATTTTAATTATCTAAATTTCTTTGGAAGACAAGGAAGTATGAGAAAGATGAGTCGCAGGAGAAAAGATGGAATATTCTATCAACTTCACTATTTTAGTTATTTTCATTTTAGTTTAGGGTTTGTTCTTTCTTCGACAGAATCCTGAAAAAAAGAAGGGAAACCCCTTCGGAATTCAATTATGCTCTCTGTCCCTTCTTTCACAGATTTCACAGAAAATGGAGAGGCGAATTGATGTACTTATTGGATCCGTCGGGACTGACGGGGCTCGAACCCGCAACGTCCGCCTTGACAGGGCGGTGCTCTTGCCTATTGAACTACAATCCCAGGGAAATAAGAAGAGATCTAGCAGAAATTTTGGATTCCTTTTTATTCTCTCGTATCAGGTATTTATTAAGAACAAGAGTGTTCTACCATCTGATAGTAGATTGACAAATTGTTGGGCCGAGCTGGATTTGAACCAGCGTAGACATATTGTCAACGAATTTACAGTCCGTCCCCATTAACCACTCGGGCATCGACCCAACGCCTAATTTATTTTAGACGTTCCACAATATTGTCCCCAGGCAGATTTGATAAATACATATCACTTGATCTAAAATACAAAGTCCCACTGAGTAGACTATTAGGTAGACTATTAGAAGGACTTGACAAATATAGATCACTTGATAGAAAATCCCACTCCTATCGTCTTGAGTCTTAGTATACCCCCAGAGGGACTTGAACCCTCGTTTTCTCCGTGAAAAAGAGAGGTCGTAACCGCTGGACCATAGGGGCCTATGGCCACCTTGATTCAAAAAGAAACTCGAAATAATAGGTCCCGGCCACCTCTAATAAAAAAGCACTAGAAATACAATAGGTAATAAGAAGAATACCATAGGTAATTAATGCCTAAGGCCGCCTTAACTTCTTAACTTAAAATAACTCAGGGCGAGAGCCGCCTTTAGGAGATGAATCAAACCGAAAAACTCGTTAACTATTCTGGAGGTTAATGGTAATCAAACTTTACCATTTACAATCTGAAAACGCGATTTCATTGGTCTTTATCG